TTTCTTCAGTAGAAACTGAAGATCAAGTAAAATGTGAATTCGACAGGTTGGTTTCCAATAATTTATGAAGGAGATTCTCATATTCTTACGATTCAATTAGACGTTACATCTAAAAACATACGTTTTGTGGTTGTATAAGATGTTTTTTGTTGGAATCTTTTTTTTTTTTTTAGGAATTGGTTGGCCACCCAGTAACAAGTAACAATAGTAGATATTATTCAATGAAAGAAAGAGGAACAACGAATAAATAAAAAACAATAAATATTCGTGATGCACGCATTATTCTATTAGCCCCCCAAGGGGGTCCTTCGTGACCTAATTACAAAGATGGGTCTTTGTAATAGGGAAAGATAAAATGTAAAACCCAGTTTCGATTGATCTTATCGTGCGATACTTTTTTCTTTTCAATCGCGAGATTATGTGAATGAACTACTACTGAGTTCGCTTTAAAGTAAAAAAAAGTGCATTAGAAGTGTCGTTCGAAAAAAAAAAAATGGATTCGATATTTCGATACAATAAAAAACAATCAAACTTATTTTCCAATTTTATTCCAGAGTGATTCAAAGAGAGTTTCATTTTGTGAATGAAGTTATAAAAAACGTTCTTATTATTACTTTATTTATAATTTCTAATATTCTATATATACATATAGTTAGTTATATACATATATTAGTTCAGTCAACTCAAGAGTTGACCGATGAATCTATTGATTCAAAAGCGTGGGATGGGTAAAGGTCACAGATGATTAATTGATTTCTTACTTATGTTACTCTATTTTTATTAGTATCGTCTAGAATAATTGATGAATCAAATATTTTCAATTGAATTTATCCTTTCAATTGGTTGGTATTTTTGTTTATCCTCGTATCTTTCAAAAAAGGAAACTTAGGGAAGTGCTTTAGAAACATATGTATAAAAAGAACATATTTCATTTAGCCTTTTCATGCCTACTATAACTAGTTATTTCGGTTTTCTACTAGCATCTTTGACTATAACCTCAGCTCTATTTATCGGTCTGAGCAAGATACGACTTATTTGAAATTAATTTAATGAACAATTTATAAAAAAATCTTTCTATGGTAGTTCATATATTCTCCAGTCCCTTACCAACTCTTGGTCATTGAGATGTATAGTCAATACAGATTAATATTTAAGGATAAATATTACCTCTCCCTTCCCCCTTTCAAACAAATTGAAATGATTGAAGTTTTTCTATTTGGAATCGTCTTAGGTCTAATTCCTATTACTTTGGCTGGATTATTCGTAACTGCCTATTTACAATACAGACGTGGTGATCAGTTGGATCTTTGATTAATTAACATCTCGTTTTTTATTGACCTCCTACTTCCTTTAATCCGCGGGAGGTCAAAATTACACTAAAATAATTGAGCAACAACCTAAATTTGACCTCCCGCGATTAACAAGAACACAGAATCACGCCCTGTAGGATTTGAACCTACGACATCGGGTTTTGGAGACCCACGTTCTACCGAACTGAACTAAGAGCGCTTTATTATCACAAAAAATATTTTGTAACCCCAATTTATCTTGCATATATATACTATAAAAAATAAAAATTAAATATTTATTTAATTATGTATGTACAATTTTATTAATTGATCTCAATTGATCCCTCGTTACTGCTCAGAAGATAAGTAATAGGTAGGGATGACAGGATTTGAACCCGTGACATTTTGTACCCAAAACAAACGCGCTACCAAACTGCGCTACATCCCTTTCAATTGGTCTACAGTGTCATTGTAGAGAATCCCTGTCTTGTTTTCCACATCTTTATTTCCTACATTGATATACACAAACTATCTTATCATTTCTTTCTTCTTCCTTTTGGTCTCATATATCATATAACAAACATATAATATGCTAAAAGACTTATATAAAGTATGAAATAAATATGAAATCTACCACAAAAAATTAATATTTTTTAGGAATTTAAGGCGGAAATGGACGTATTTTTTTCTTTTAATAAATATCTATTTTGTACATTTCAATTTGAATTAGGAACTCCGCGTACAAGTGGTAAGTCATTAACTACATATACACATCCGGTCATATATGTATTACCATTATGTATTACAAATTACAATAAAATTACAATAACGAATACAGAAAGAGGAGTTTTAAAAATGCGAGATCTAAAAACATATCTCTCCGTGGCACCGGTAGTAAGTACTCTATGGTTCGGGTCTTTAGCAGGTTTATTGATAGAGATCAATCGTTTTTTTCCGGATGCGTTGATATTCCCCTTTTTTTCATTCTAGCTATTGATATGGGAAGGGGGAAGAAGATTAGAGATACAATCAAATATCTGTAACTAATCCCTACCCCTCCCTTCTTTTTTTCTTTGTTTTTTCTTTTTTTTCTTATTTTACTTATTCTTTCTAAAAAAAAAAAAAAAACAAAGAAAAAGCGGTTTCACCCTCAGTGAAACTATGAACTCGGGCTCAGGCTCAAATTAAATTAATAATAGAATGGAAATGCGGTGGTTGGGGCAACAATATCATACAAGATACTTAACTGAAAATGAAATACTGTACGGCAATTTAAAATTAGAAATATAGTTAGAAATCATTATATTACTTATTATTTATTACTATATTGATTGCATACTATATTGATTGCAACAAAATATTTCTTTCATAATTTGATTTCGAGTTACCTGCTTCTATTTTTGTGTCCTTTCTTCTTCCTTGCTTCGGGTCGGAAAATTAAAGAATTGAGTGAATCAAAAACCAAAGGAGGTTCATGGCTAAGGGTAAAGATGTCCGAGTAACGGTTATTTTGGAATGTACCAGTTGTGTTCGAAATCGTGTTAATAAGGAATCAATGGGCATTTCCAGATATATTACTCAAAAGAATCGACACAATACGCCTAGTCGATTGGAATTGAGAAAATTCTGTCCCTGTTGTTACAAACATACGATTCATGGGGAGATAAAGAAATAGATCGAACCGATCGCTCGTGTGTCAGTCTTCCAAGGAAGATGAAAAATTACATATTATATATAACAATATATATATAATTTATTTAATATAATTTATTTAAAATATTTTTAAATATAAATATATATATAATTTATTTTTAAATTTTTAAATATTAAATATATATATATTTTTAAATATTAAATATATATATAATTTATTTAATAAATATATATTATTTTTAATAAATATATATTATATATTATTTAAATATAAATTTAAATAGAAACAAATAAATATAAACAAACCAAATCCTATTTCGATCGGATCAAAGATGATGTAGAATTAAGAAATAGGATTGGGATTTTCAGGATAAGGAATAAATAAACCATGGATAAATCCAAGCGAATCTTTCTTAAATCTAAACGATCTTTTCGTAGGCGTTTGCCTCCGATCCAATCGGGGGATCGAATTGATTATAGAAACATGAGTTTAATTAGTCGATTTATTAGCGAACAAGGAAAAATATTATCTAGACGGGTGAATAGATTGACCTTAAAACAACAACGATTAATTACTATTGCTATAAAACAAGCTCGTATTTTATCTCCGTTACCTTTTCTTAATAATGAGAAACAATTTGAAAGAAGCGAGTCAACTGCTAGAGCTGCTGGTCTTAGAACCAGAAAAAAAATAGGTTGACTCTTCAATTGAATTGAATCCAAAAAAAATTCCAATCCAAACTCAAATGCGGATTGACGTTTTTTTTTGTTCGAAAAATCGTAAAATCGAAATGTCCTGTCGTAAGAAAAAAAATGGGAGAAGAGGAATAATTTTTTTTTATTTAACGTCTTTCTTCATTTTGATGACTTTATCATATTTTATCATACTAATTTCTACTCTACCTTCCCAGAGTTCATTCTCCAGGGAACTCCATTTAAACTATTCCAACGGATTCCTTCCAATCTCTTTATTTTATGATCTCATTGGAAATCATATAAAGACAACTCTTATTTAATATAGCTATTTGTGCAAGTATTTTACGATTAAGAAGTAACTGTCTCTTGTACAGATTGTGTATAAATTTACTATAACTAAAGTATACTTTATTCTCGCGAATTACTGCATTTATCCGAGTGATCCACAACCGACGAAAATCTCTCTTTTGTCTACCTCTATCCCGATGAGCCGAAACCAAAGCTCTTATTTTCTGTTGAGTAATAGTACGAGTAAGTCTTGAATGAGCCCCTCGAAAGGTTGATGCAAATAAACGAATTTTTGTTCTACGTCTTCGAGCTATATACCCTCGTTTAATTCTGGTCATTGAATAAATGAAACTTTGATGAATAACTAATCGATTTCCTTTCTTTCAGTTATTCCCTTCCCCTAGTCTATTAATAACAAAACGGATTCTTCCAATGTATAAAATTTTAATTCCAATGGCTTTTGCTACTATAACCTTCCCGACCACGATTTTTTTTTTTTTTTTCTAGGTGAAATGCCTAGAAAAAAATTGTATTGATATTAGGTATCAAAAACACATATAAATGTAGTAAATATAAATGGATATAGTGGGTTCCATCGTTTCTATGGTTACTTCTTAAACGGTGAGGTCCTCTCTATACACCGGAGCCCTTCTTTCATTTAATCAATGTTATTGTTAACTTGTACAGTTCACACTCTTTGGCTCTACCCATAATTATCCAGTACGAGGTCTTTCACAATGAGATCTACTTATACAGTAACGGTATTTAATTATGAAGATTAGCTGAGTAGCTGACCCTGTTAGTCCGTTCTTGCAAGAGTAAGGCATAATTTTTCTGCTTTTTAAAATAGTATTTCCCCTGCTTAATGGATATCATTTGCTATCAATGGAGAATTCTTTCTCATCTTAAATTTAAAACGGAGTTGATTGGATTTGCACCAACGGAAACCATACATTTGATACCACAATAGAAGGATAGATCTTTTTGATTTTTAGATATTGAATGGAGTTCTTCCATTCTAGTCTATTCACTGGTACTGATCGTTGATACTGGATCAATTGTTTTCTTTCTTTTGTCCTAGCCCATGATCTGAACGAGTCGCACATACACCCTAGTACATGTTCCTCGTCGCTGAGGACATCCCCCAAGAGCGGGGGATTTCGTGACATTTCTGATTGGCTGTCTTGTGTTTCTAATAAGTTGTTTAATAGTTGGCATATTGAATCATATACATAATGGGCTGGTTTAGATCGATCTTAACCGGATGATTATGAATTATTTTATTTCTATATTAATAGATATTTTATTTCTATATTAATAGATTAATGAATAGAATATTAAAAGATTAATGAATAGAATATTAAATCCGGTAAGAAGATAAAATCTCAAATCACCAATTCGTCTGAAATTTTTGTTATTTTTTATTCAGTCGCTACAAGATCAACAATTCCATGAGCTTGGGCTTCTGTTGCTGACATAAAAACATCTCTTTCCATATCTTCGGATACAACCCATAAGGGTTTGCCTGTCCTTTGTACATAAACCCTTGTGACGGTTTCGCGCAGCTTCAAAAGTTCTTCCGCTTCCAAGATAAATTCTCCCGTCTGTGCCTCATAAAAAGAACTAGCAGGTTGATGGATCATTACCCTGATGATATAACATAATAAATGTTTATTCTATCTCGCATGATGATAAGGTGAAGAGATAAAGAATAATAAAATATATAATTGAACAACCGTACAGGCATCTTTTACGCATTGCATACGGCTCTATAATGGAATTCGTTTTTACCTTACTTAAATATCAAATAAATACTTAAATATCAAATAAATTAAATATAGGGTCTATCAGACTCGGGTTGGTAAATGATCCAATAACCACCCTTCTTTTTGTTTTTGGAGTAGTTCAAAAATACTATGATGGCTCCGTTGCTTTATATATTTATTTCGTCTGTTATTTAGCAATCCCAAAGTTTCTTTTTTTTTTTTTCAAATAAAAAAACAAGATTTTTTTTATTTTCATATTCTTTCATAACCTAAATAGTGTTAAGAGCCTCCCGGCGTGAAAACAAAAAAGTTTGTGACGCTGAAATAGGCCTCCCGATAGATTAGATAAAATCGGAAATACCTTTTATCTCATACTACTCTTTCGATACATAATTTAAGGGTTAAAAAAATTTATCATATCGAATTCGAAGTGCCATGCTATTATTACTTAATATTCATATTTCATATAGCGCGAAGGCATAGTCTTCTTTTTTCTCTCAAATCAAATAAAAAACTCATTGGCGCCAAGCGTGAGGGAATGCTAGACGTTTGGTAATTTCTCCTCCGACCAGAATAAAAGATCCCATTGAAGCGGCTAATCCCATGCATATTGTCTGTATATCTGGTCGCACAAATTGCATAGTATCATAAATAGCTACTCCGGGTATTACCCATCCGCCAGGAGAATTTATAAACAAATATAGATCTTTGGTATCATCCTCTATACTGAGATATACCATAAGACCAATAAGTTGATTCGAGATCTCGCTATCAACCCCTTGGCCTAAAAAAAGTAATCTTTCTCGATAAAGTCGGTTGATTGGGATAAAGTTGTATCCCTTAGAAACCGTACATGCACCTTTTGATGCATACGGTTCAACAAAAATAACGAAAAAAAAAAAAAAGAATCAATGTGTAGATGTAGATTCTAGCGCTTTCTTTTTTTTTTTTTCATACCAGGCTTTTAACTTATAAAAAGGGGCTTTTCTTTCATTTTTCAAAAAAGATGGGTTTTGGCCTGTTTTGTTTATCTATAAAAAAAAATTACTAAATTTATCTAACTAACTTTTCATTGATGTATTGTTTCATCGAGATACAATCTCAATCGCGATGTAATTTTCTTGTTCCTGAATGGGCTTCTTCAATTTTTTTAGGTTTATGCTCTACTCCGAGTAAAGATCCGCCCGATTTGGATTTGCACATATATGACAAATGCCCCAATACCACGTCCTTTTGCTACGACTTCCTTTTTACACTTTATTTCATGTCTTACAACAGATATTCAATGCATTCATCATATTACTCGATTGATTAACAGTTTGAGATCACTTCTATTATAAATATATAAAGAAATAGACTATGATAGAAATAGTAATCATAAATAGATTTATTACCGGTTTTTTTCTAAACGGAGCCTGGATACTTCATTTTATTGGCCTAACCAAGATAACCATAAATTATTCTAATTGATAATATTAATCTGTATACCCTCCCGAAAAAATGGATCTAATTGAACTTCACGCTCCAAATTTTTGATAATTCAATCAATCTTTCTTGGGCGAAGGGGAGGATATCTCGATCGGGGAAGAGAATGGGGAAATACCATATGACCCAATATATCTGACAAGTCGCACTATACGTCAATCCACAATGCATCTTCCTCTCCAGGACTTCGAAAAGGTACTCTTGGAACACCAATAGGCATTAAATAAAAGAAAAATTAAGTACTATATCTCACTTTGATGTGAAAGCGTAACAATGGATTTAGTGTCCTACTAATATTGGCCTTTATCATATTTTATCCATAA